ACTGCGAGCAAATAAAACACCTTTCAAAAGTATTAATACAGTCACATGGATGGTAAATGCGTGAATGTGATGGACTAAAAAATCTGCGGTTCCTAATGGAATAGGTAACAAAGCGACTTTGCCGCCTACAGCTACTAACTCGCCACCTCCCCACGTTAAGCTGGTACTTGTTGTTGCACCAGGAGCTGTTACGCCAGGCGCATCAGCATGGATATTTTGTACCCATTGAGCAAAGATGGGTTGTAATTGTATGGCGGTATCCGAAAACATATCTTGGGGACGGCCTAAAGCACTCATGGTATCATTATGAATGTACAAGCCAAAACTGTGAAAACCTAGAAATATACATACCCAGTTAAGGTGGGATATGATTGCATCGCGGTGTCTAAGGACGCGATCTAATAGATCGTTGTATCGAGTAGTTGGATCATAGTCTCTTACCATAAAAATGGCTGCATGTGCAGCAGCACCGACTATTAGAAATCCGCCAATCCACATGTGGTGTGTGAACAAGGAAAGTTGTGTACCATAGTCAGTAGCTAGGTATGGATAGGGGGGCATAGAGTACATATGATGAGCTACAACAATAGTTGTAGAGCCTAGCATAGCTAGGTTAAGAGATAATTGAGCATGCCATGACGTTGTTAGGATTTCATAGAGACCCTTATGGCCTTGTCCTGTAAATGGACCCTTATGAGCCTCCAAAATATCTTTAAGCCCATGACCAATACCCCAGTTGGTCCTATACATATGACCAGCGATCAGGAAAAGAATAGCAATAGCTAAATGATGGTGCGCAATATCGCTCAACCATAGGCCACCGGTTATTGGATCTAGTCCTCCGCGAAAAGTAAGAAATTCTGCGTATTTGGACCAATTCAAGGTGAAAAAGGGGGTTGCTCCTTCGGCAAAACTAGGATAAAGTTGAGCCAAAAGGTCACGATTCAAGATAAATTCATGAGGAAGTGGTATCTCTTTAGGATCAACTCCAGCGTCAAGAAATTGATTAATTGGTAAAGATACATGGATTTGGTGTCCTGCCCAAGAAAGAGACCCAAGTCCTAATAACCCCGCTAAGTGGTGATTCAACATGGATTCTACATCTTGGAACCAGGCCAATTTGGGAGCGGCTTTGTGATAATGGAACCAACCAGCAAAAAGCATTAACGAGGCAAAAATCAATGCACCGATTGCCGTACAATAGAGTTGTAACTCACTAGTTATTCCAGATGCTCGCCAAATCTGAAAAAACCCGGAGGTTATTTGGATTCCTCGGAAACCCCCGCCTACATCACCATTCAAAATTTCTTGCCCTACTATTGGCCAAACTACCTGAGCACTGGGTCCAATGTGAGTAGGATCGCTTAGCCACGCTTCATAATTGGAAAAACGGGCACCGTGGAAGTACATGCCACTCAACCAAAGAAAGATAATGGAGAGTTGACCGAAATGAGCACTAAAGATTTTTCGAGAGATCTCCTCCAAATCACCGGTATGACTATCGAAATCGTGAGCATCAGCATGTAGGTTCCAGATCCAAGTGGTAGTATCAGGGCCCTTAGCTATTGTTCTTGAGAAATGCCCGGGTTTGGCCCATTCCTCAAAAGATGTTTTTACAGGATCCCTATCCACAACAATTTTAACTTCTGGTTCCGGCGAACGAATAATCATTAAGTCCTCCTCTTTCCGGACAAGACATACAAAGAGACCCGCCAACTGTCTTTTTAGTGAATCTTTGAAGGATAGATATTATGATTAGTCCTTTTCTTTACTATCTACCGCCCTTCTATATATATATATATTTTTTTTTTTAGTTATTCACTGGAGCAATTATATATTGAAGTCAATCCGAGGCAAGTGTTCGGATCTATTATGACATAAGGATTAGGTGCCTAACGGACATTGGTTATCCTGGATAATTATTTCCCGACGTAACAAAAAAAGATTTTTTTACGTTTTAATTTAAGAAGCTAGTGTATTTTTTTTTTTAGGGTATAAGCCCCTATCTACATCTACTTTCCTTGAGTGAGCATAATAAAAATATTTTTATTCGATTCCAAATTCCAAGAAACTCATTAGAATTATTAAAAAAATAATCCTGATATATTAGGTAGGAATATTTAGATTGCCCTTTTTTATTTGCTTTATTACTTCTGTTCGAGAGCCTATCCCTATTGTTTATCCTTATGAAATATGATATAAAATCGAAGGTAGAAGAAAGGGATATAATGAAATTCTTGATTTGATCTTCCTAACAAAATTATTTGATTAATGGATCAACAACCAAATCACCCATTTTAGGAAAATGGAGAGTGGTTTTATTCAAATTCAAAGCGCTTCGTAATCTTCAACCAGTTTTGTGCTTCAATATAATTTCCCGGAGTAAGCGCTATAGCTTGTTTCCAATACTCAGCAGCTTGATCAAACCAAGCTTCTGCAATTTCCGAATCCCCCTGTAGAATGGCCTGCTCTCCTCGGTCGGAATAGGCAGTTCCTTCCCCTAGAACCGTACTTGAGAGTTTCCTACCTCATACGGCTCTGAAATTGCTATCTTAATTTCCCCTATCTTAACTGAATTCGATTTCTCAAAAATCGATCCAATTTCTTCTTGGGTTAAGCAGAAGAAGTTAATTACCTAAGTTTCAAACCCTAATTTTGATCAATAATCAGTCTGATCTTTTCTCCCACCTTCAGAAGAATGGAGCATAGATAGACCTATATCCTTCGTTCGAATTTTCTGAAAGGTAACTATCTCGGTTTCGTGTCTTTCATATATGAAATTTCTATAGAATCCTTGAAAAAGACTTTTTCCCATAAGAAAGAAAAAAGAACTTACTATCTTTGGGATCTGATACTACACCGCTGCTTAATCCTTTAGTGGATCGGCTCTATTACATAAGCAGATTCCTAAATTTTGCCCCAGATCCTGGTATAATTAAGCAGTTTTTTTTTTTAGTTGTATCGACCCAGTCGCTCACTAATTGATCTTTACGGTGCTTTCTTTATCAATTTGAGACTTTATCCATAGAGTAGTAGTATAGGCTCTATTTTCTTCTTATTTGGATTCTCGTGAAGTGTTCTTCCTTCCTACAGCTGATAGGGCAAAATCATTGTTTTGACGATCCCTATGTAGAAAGCCCTTTTTCTAGTATTTACTAGAAAATTTCATCTTTTTTTTCTTCTTTCTATAGTGGAGATAGTCGCACGTAATGACAGATCACGGCCATATTATTAAAAGCTTGCGGTAAGAAGGGGTTTCGTTCTAGCGCCCGGAAATAATATTCCAAAGCCTTTGTATGCTCTCCATTACTTGTGTGTATAAGGCCGATGTTATATAGTATATAACTTCGATCATAGGGATCAATTTCTAGTCGCGTAGCTTCATAATAATTCTGCAAAGCTTCCGCATAATTTCCTTCGGATTGAGCCAACATCCGTTACGGTCGTTCATTCTATTCAAAAAATCTCCGTTCCAAAACCGTACATGAGGTTTTCATCTCATACGGCTCCTCCCTTCTGTACATAGTACTAAGGAAAAAATCTATAGAATGAAAATAGAATTAGTCCCACTCATTATGGACCGAAAGGGGCTGGTATTTTTCCAAGAAATCTCTAGCCAACCTTCCCCCAAGAGATTTTTCTTAACACCAATGAATTCTATTAATGCTAGAGGAAAACGATAGCTCCAGGAATTTCTTTGTTCTCAACGCCTCCTATTTAGAGGAATTAGCCACTTCAACGACCTTTGATGGTTATAAGAGTATCCAAAGTACAAACCTGATGGTTGTTTGCTATCCCAACCATTTTTCCCAACCCTGATACCGATCAGGAAAGGGTTAATTTCTAACAAAGTTTTTCTGTTGTTGATTCCTATTTCGAGGTGTAGTGCTTTTCTCCCCTATGCTGCCTATTGGTCCTAGTAGAGTAGGATTGGCCTGTAATACAGAACCTATCCTGTAGGTGTAACCTTTCGCTCAATACTCAAATCTACAATTGAAGCATCTAAGGCCACATCAATCGAGGATACACGACAGAAGGAATTGTTAATTCACCTCACCTTCCCCAAGCGCGGGTTTCCTTTACTAATTTTGTTCTCTCTATGCGAACCCCCTTTCTTTCTCGTAAGACTGGAGATGTAGGTAGGGCTAAAAAAAAAACAAAAAAAAAAAGAGTCAAATCGCACCATCTCTATAATAAGTAAATGCTTTTTTTTCCCCTGAGGTTGTCGGAATTATTTGCAATAAAATATTGGCTACAATCGAGGAGGTCTTATCAATGAAATTTCCATTTATACGGGATCTAGGCATAATTCCCAATCCATTCTATATAGAATTCTTTTCATTCTATCACAAAATAACATAAAAACATTTGAATCGATCCATATGCTCTAAATGGATAAGAGAGGTATGGATTTTCCGCTCAGCTCAAATTGTCTCCTTTTCCTTCTGTTTGGACAAGAAGAGATATGAAATATTTGAGTAAGATTGGATTTCATTCCACTTTCCTAATTTCTCAACAACAATTTCTCTCATCAGCTATTTCGCGTTTTAAAAATTATCCCATACCTTTTTTTTGTTTAGATTGTATGGCGTAAAGTACTTTATGCAAATAGAATTCTAGGGTTCCTTTATTTTCTTATGGAATAATAAGAATTTTTCTATTCTCTTTTTATTTTGGTTTTCCCCAAAGAAAAACTTTTGAGGGACTGGAATTCCTAGTAAAAAAAATAAATAAAGGACCCTTACACTTATATAAAAAAAAAGAATTTTTCCAATAGAGCCATGGAATCCCCGAGTGGTTGTGGCTGTACCTGTACTGCAGGAATACGAAAACTCGCTATTCACTCAGTTTATTTTCCATAATAAGTTATGTAGGAGAGATGGCCGAGCGGTTCAAGGCGTAGCATTGGAACTGCTATGTAGACTTTTGTTTACCGAGGGTTCGAATCCCTCTCTTTCCGTTTCTCTTAATTCATCAACGTTACCAATTACAATGTATCAAATCAAATAACAATTTATTTTAGTTCAGCAATAATACCTTTATTTAATAGAAATTCTCTAAAGCAAGTTACTTTGGTATGTAAAATACACATAGAGGAAATAACAAAAAAGAAAAAAGATCCTAAGGTTACTCTATTTCTGCTAGGTGAATGGGAAAATACGAATTAAGAGCATTAGGTCGATTTAGTTCGGGGAAAGGGGAAGGGGAAAAAAATTCTATGAACCTTTCCTTTTTCGTTAAGTTCAAGTCTGACGAGAGTAATATTCTACAACTAACAACTCATTTATTTTGAGACCGACCCACTTTCTATCTAGGATTTTTTGTACTAGTCCTTTATATTGCAATGTATCAACCGTCAAATGCTTTGGCAATTTGCCCGGATCGGATGAAGCAATAGAATTTTGAATCAGACGTTTTGATCTTTGGTTATCCTTCGTACTAATAATATCTCGGGGTTTGCAACGAAAACTTGGTATATCAACTATACGACCATTAACTAAAATATGTCTATGGTTAACTAATTGCCGGGCCCCAGGAATGGTTGAAGCCATACCCAATCGAAAAACAATATTATCCAAACGCATTTCAAGTAATTGTAGTAAAACCTGACCTGTTGACTTTTTTGCTTTTCCAGCGATATGTACATATCTAAGTAATTGTCGTTCTGTCAGACCATAATGAAAACGCAATTTCTGTTTTTCTTGAAGACGAATACGATATTGCTCTTTTTTCCCAGAATGGAATTTTTTTTTCAGATTACTTCCGGATTTAGGCGTTTTTCTAGTGAGTCCTGGTAAAGCTCCCAGACGGCGTATTTTTTTTAAACGAGGTCCTCGATAACGGGACATGAAGACTCCTTTTTTTTATTGAAATTACATTTTACACAATAAATTTCATTGTATTTACATTACAGAATACATCGAAATTAAAACTGAATTAAACTAAAGGATAAACAGAATAAAATCTACTAAAGTACCACAAAAAATGGAATTTCATCAACATCTGGATTTTTTGTATATATATTATTTATTTTAATGTTTTGTATCTAGCAAAATTGTAAGGTAGAACGACATAATGGACCCTGGGATTTTCCATTTAATTCGGACAAAAAAAGAGATTCTTGTTCATGGAACATCGATAGAGAAAAAAGCCGACTATCGGATTTGAACCGATGACCCTCGCATTACAAATGCGATGCTCTAACCTCTGAGCTAAGTGGGCTTACATAACAGAAATAGTGTAACAAATAGAAATATATATAGGAAATCCATAAAATGGCAGATCTTAATTATTAATCTTAGTTATTAACTAGTTCAAAATTTGAGATTCTACTTAGAATTAGAAAAAAAAAATACTAGAATTTCATAAAGATAAAGTTAGCTTGATATGCTTAACTAAACGATATTCTTAAATAGGATTATAGAATATATTGAACTTTTAATTTCTCTAACTCGCAAATCTATTTTTATAATAGAATCTATTCCAATTTCTATATTGAATTGGATTTTAGATATTTTCAATTTGATACGGCTTGTACGAATAATCTAATATAATACATAGAAAAGAATAATCTATATGAATAATAAAGAGAAAATGCGAATCTTTTTGCATTTTCATTCGACCATTATATACATTTTATAAAATATTTTTTTTTATTTGTTAATAATTTAAGGATTAATATTTCACTAAGGAAAAGATAGAATCATAACAAATGTCTAATTCTGATTAGAAAAAAAAGAATGAATATCAAGCGTTATAGTATGATTTAGAATACTCTAAAAAAGGAAAAATGGGGGGGGGGGAGAGAAAAACTTTTGGATATATTGATTCTGATTGAATTGCAAATATATCAACAGTAGAATCAATTCAATTCTGAATTGCAATAAGCGGGGTCTCTCGAATAGAGACGAGCTGCTAGACTAAGTCGAATAATGAATTCAATGATTCAAAAAAAAAAAACTAAGAGATGTAAGAAATTACACAAGGAATCCGGGTTTCAAAGAAAAAAAGGAAAATGGGGATATGGCGAAATCGGTAGACGCTACGGACTTGATTGTATTGAGCCTTGGTATGGAAACCTGCTAAGTGGTAACTTCCAAATTCAGAGAAACCCTGGAATGAAAAATGGGCAATCCTGAGCCAAATCCCTTTTTTGAAAAAACAAGTGGTTCTCAAACTAGAACCCAAATGAAAAGGATAGGTGCAGAGACTCAATGGAAGCTATTCTAACGAATCGAGGTGTAATTACGTTGTGTTGGTAGTGAAACTCCCTCTAAATTGGAGAAAGAAGGGCTTTATACATCTAATACACACGTATAGATACTGACATAGCAAACGATTAATCACAGAACCCATATCATAATATAGGTTCTTTATTTATTTTTTAGAATGAAATTAGGAATGATTATGAAATAGAAAATTCTGAATTTTTATTAGAATTATTGTGAATCCATTCCACTCGAATATTGAGTAATCAAATCCTTCAATTCATTGTTTTTG